TTTAAAATAGGTTAAAATATTATGGCTTCATCAGGATCGTGAGGCAATAACTATTTGGTTTTGGTAGAGGGCTTACCGTTGGTTTAATATATTTTTAATTTTTTAAATATATTTACATATATATATTTACATTTTATATACCACGTGTGTGTATTGATGTACTATATATGGGTTTGGTTAATTTATATGGTTATTCACTTGCAATTTGCAGTGTGATTTATGGCCATAACACCACATAGATTATTAGTGTAGTTGAATCTCGTTTTAGGGGTTTGGCGAGAATAAATTTAACTACGCGAAAGTCTATTGGTGGGGGGTAAGGGGGGTTTGCCGCAGATACGCGCACGCGAGTATGCGCATGTGGGTACGCGTGTGTATACGCGTGTGTATACGCGTGTGTATACGCGTGTGTATGCGTGTGTGTATGCGTGTGTGTATGCGTGTGTATACGTGTGTGTATACGTGTGTGTATNCGTGTGTGTATNCGTGTGTGTATACGTGTGTGTATACGTGTGTGTATACGTGTGTGTATACGTGTGTGTATACGTGTGTGTATACGTGTATACGTGTGCGGGAGGGTGATATGTGTGTGTGTGTGTATATATATATACGTGTATATATGTGTATATAATGTGTATATATACGTGTGTGCGGGAGGGTGATGTGTGTGTGTGTGTGTGTGTGTGTGTGCGGGAGGGTAATACGTGTGTGTAATATGAGCATGTTTACATGTTTACATGTTGTGCGAGGAGCACAATATCGTATGCGTGTAAATTTTTGTACAAATCGTTAAAAATTTGTATGCTCGGCCGTCAATTTTTTAATAAAGGGATTTTTGAATTAATCGTGGTAGTTTTTGGGTTGCACACATAAATTTGTGTGAGGACCCTGGAACTCGGCTCGAGGTGAGGAAAAAGCGTAAAGCTCTGCCTCACTCTTTCAAAAATTCAATGGGAAACCGTGTGCTTCTCACGGGGAAACTTCGCTGTATGTCTATCGGGCATTAAAGAAAATTACCCCTGGGGGATTTGAGCAAAACGTACACGCACCGTGGGTTCAGTCTAGTAGATTTCGGTTAATCATTTTAGGGCGGATCTGAGATCACCCCAAAAAAAAAATAAAATACCAGAGGTCTGGCCTCCCAAAAAAATGTCGCGATTATGAGGCAAGCCGTAATTAATCCATCAACCAGAGGTCTGGTGAAAACCAACCTATGAGTAGTAAGATTTCCATGTGCCTGACGTAACAACCAGAGGTCTGGTGAAAACCAGCTATGAGTAATAAGATGTCATGAGCCTGACGCCTGTAACTCCGTGCCTAGGTGGAGGGGTTTGGTGATTTCTCGTTGCATGTCAGAGATATATCTATTCTGTGGCATTCCCATGCAAAGGAATACTTCGCGCATTCATTGAATGTATCAAGTCTGATTCTACAGCTATTTACAAAATCAAATTCATATTGTAGAGAATTTCTATAACAATCTGAAATTTGATGTAATATGTAAAACCAAGAGTTAATTGTACTGTGTCGGTGCCCGTGAGGCTAATAGATGAATGTCTAATTATACATACATGTACTGATCCATAGGTGGATATCGGACATGGGGATATTTAAAGGGGCCCCGGAGGGGCCACCCTGTCGGGGCGAGGTCCGGGATGTGAGTTGTACATCAAGAAATAGTTTAATGAGAATACTAGTTTTGGGGACTAGAGATGAGAGTCTGACTTTCTTTTTTGAGGTGAGGGTAAAAAGGGCCCCTAAAGGGTCCTTTAATCTTGGTAGAGTAGAATATTTTTAAGGTGGGTTAGGTTAGAGACAGGAGAAGACTAAGCTGAACTTATGGTGATCTAAGGTGAGGGTAAAAAGGGCCCCTAAAGGGTCCTTTAATCTTGGTAGAGTAGAATATTTTTAAGGTGGGTTAGGTTAGAGACAGGAGAAGACTAAGTGAACTTATGGTGATCTAAGGTGAGGGTAAAAAGGGCCCCTAAAGGGCCCTTTAATCTTGGTAGAGTAGAAATATTTTAAGGTGAGTTAGGTTAGAGACAGGAGAAGACTAAGTGAACTTATGGTGATCTAAGGTGAGGGTAAAAAGGGCCCCTAAAGGGCCCTTTAATCTTGGTAGAGTAGAATATTTTTAGGTGGGTTAGGTTAGAGACAGGAGAAGACTAAGCTGAACTTATGGTGCTTTGAGGTGAGGGTAAAAAGGGCCCCTAAAGGGCCCTTTAATCTTGGTAGAGTAGAATATTTTTAAGGTGGGTTAGGTTAGAGACAGGAGAAGACTAAGTGAACTTATGGTGCTTTAAGGTGAGGGTAAAAAGGGCCCCTAAAGGGCCCTTTAATCTTGGTAGAGTAGAATATTTTAAGGTGAGTTAGGTTAGAGACAGGAGAAGACTAAGTGAACTTATGGTGATCTAAGGTGAGGGTAAAAAGGGCCCCTAAAGGGCCCTTTAATCTTGGTAGAGTGGGTAGTCTTAGGGGGTCGTATTACCCCGTTTTTGATTTACAAGATCAAGGCTTTATAAGTGTAAGCTACTAAGACTATCAGTTTAGGAGTGCGTTTTCTAGTTTGTTGGTGGCTGGGGTGGATAGTAGGATTAAGAAGTGAAGTATGGATGCTAATTGGCCGATTTTGATAAAGGGTTCTTCTACTGGTTGTCCTCCAATTCAGGTTAAAATAAGGATGTTTGAGACAAAAAGTCAGAAAAGGGTTTGTGATAGAGGTCGGAATATTTGGCTTCGTTGTTTCGCCGTGTGGGTTAGTGGGATAATTAATAAGATTATGATTGATGCTATAAGGGCTAGTACACCCCCTAATTTGTTGGGGATTGAACGTAAAATGGCATAGGCAAATAGGAAGTATCATTCTGGTTTAATGTGTGGGGGGGTTATAAGTGGATTAGCAGGGGAGAAGTTTTCTGGGTCTCCAAGTAGATTTGGGGTGAATAGTGCTATTGAAAATAAAATAGTGATTAAGATAGTACCTCCTAGGAGGTCCTTGTAGGAGAAGTAGGGGTGGAATGGGATTTTGTCTGTATTAGTGTTTAATCCTGTTGGGTTGTTTGACCCGAATTCGTGGAGGAATATTAAATGGATTGTTACTATTGCCGAGATGATGAACGGGAGTAGAAAGTGGAATGTAAAGAATCGTATCAGTGTAGCATTGTCAACTGAAAAGCCCCCTCAGACTCATTGGACAAGGGTTGTGCCAATATAGGGGATGGCTGAAAGAAGGTTTGTAATTACGGTAGCCCCTCAGAAGGATATTTGTCCTCAGGGTAGTACATACCCAACAAATGCTGTGGCTATTACTAGGAATAATAGGAGGGTTCCGGTATTTCACGTTTCTTTGTAAAGGTATGAGCCGTAGTAAAGTCCACGTCCTACATGGATGTAAAGGCAAATGAAAAACATGGAAGCACCATTGGCGTGGACGTTTCGAATAAGCCATCCGTATTGCACATCTCGGGAGATGTGGGCGATGGAAGAAAATGCGAGGTTGGTATCTGCAGTGTAATGTATGGCTAGAAATAGTCCTGTAACAATTTGAGTTAATAAGCATAGACCAAGAAGGGACCCAAAGTTTCATCATCCTGTGATGTTGCTGGGTGTTGGCAGGTCAATGAAGGAGTGGTTTAAAATTTTGATGATTGGATGTGTTTTTCGAGTGATTATCATTATTTTTATAGTTGAACACAACGATGGTTTTTCAGACCGCAGGTTCTGGTAGGAGACCAGATAAAAATTATGTCTTATTTAATGTTTTTGTTGTTGTTGTCTTTTATTTTAGGGGTAGTTGGTGTTGCTGCTAACCCGTCTCCTTATTTCGGGGCAGTGGGGTTGGTGTTAGTGGCTGGTTTTGGGTGTGGTGTATTGGTTGGGGTGGGGTGCTCTTTTATGTCTTTAGTTTTGTTTTTAATTTACTTGGGGGGGATATTGGTTGTGTTTGCGTATTCCATTGCTTTATCTGCGGAGGCGTATCCTGAGGTCTGATGGGATTGATCTGTTGTTGTTTACGTGCTTGGATATTCTGTTTTGATTTTCATGTTTGGATTTGTTTTTGTTGATATTGAGATTGTTGAAAGTATGAGTATTGATGGTGATGGGTTGTATGGTGTTCGAGCAGATTTTAGTGGTGTGGTGTTGTTGTATTTGGATGGTGGGCCGTTATTATTGTTGTGTGGAGGGGGTTTGTTGTTGGCATTATTTGTAGTGTTGGAATTGACTCGTGGAGTAAAGCGTGGGGCTCTTTGTGCTGTGTAAAGTTTTGTGAGTAGGAGTATTATAATGGTGAGTATTGAGAAGATGGTTAAATATGTTTTGATGATACCTTTGTGAAGGGATGATATTTTGTTTGATAAATTAATATTTGTTGTTGATAGTAATTTAGGGCCAAGTTTTTCATATCATAGGAGGTCGTTTAGTTGAAGGGCGATGTAGTGTCCTGTGTTAAGTGTTTTTTTTGTGAGGCTCCGGTGTATAAGTGAGTTGTAGAATCCTAGTTGGGTAGTAATGGTAATGTGGTGGGTTTTGTTAATCGTGGCTAATATGGTTGTTTTGTTTGTTAGTTCTAGTGCAGTTAGAAGTCCTATGAGGGTTACTAGTAGGGTGGCGAGTTTGGTTGAAGTTGGCATGGTTATTGTTGTGAGTTTGTTAGGGAGTACTGTGGTTGTGATTAGTAGGCCTGTGATGATACTTCCCATGGCTAAACGAATTAATGGGTTTGTTTGATTGGGATTTGTTTCGAGTAGTTGGGCCGGGGATATGTGGCGTGGGGGGCCTATTTGGACATAGAAGATGATTCGGAGGCTATAGGCGGCTGTTAGGGAGGTTGCGAAAAGGGTTGTTGCAAGGGCTCAGGCGTTTGTGTGTGATGTATTGATTGTTTCGATGATTAGGTCTTTTGAGTAGAACCCGGCGAGAAAGGGGGAGCCTGTTAAGGCAAGGCTTCCTAGTGTTATACAAGAGGTGGTGATTGGTAGCGTTTTTTGAGTGCCACCTATCTTTCGAATATCTTGTTCGTCTGAAAGGCTGTGGATGATGGAGCCGGAGCATAAGAAAAGCATCGCTTTGAAAAAAGCGTGGGTTACTATGTGAAAGAAGGCCAGTTCTGGTTGGTTTAGTCCGATTGCTACTATTATTAGGCCTAGTTGGCTTGAGGTTGAGAAGGCAATAATTTTTTTAATATCATTTTGGGTTAGGGCACAGATAGCTGTAAATGTCGTGGTAGTGGCCCCTAAGCAGAGGCAGATTGTGTTGGCAGCTAAGTTTATTTGAAATAGGGGATTTAATCGAATTAATAGGAAAATTCCGGCTACAACTATTGTGCTTGAGTGTAGTAAAGCTGATACAGGGGTAGGGCCTTCTATGGCTGCTGGTAGTCACGGGTGTAATCCAAATTGTGCGGATTTTCCTGTTGCTGCTAGAATGAAGCCTAATAGTGGCAGGAGGGGGGTTGAGTTATGGGAGAATATTTGTTGTATATCCCATGTGTTAAGGGTTATTGAGAATCAAGCTAGGGCCAGGATTAGGCCAATATCTCCAATTCGGTTGAAGATTACGGCTTGTAGGGCTGATGAGTTTGCGTTTGAGCGGCCGTATCATCACCCAATTAAAAGGAAAGATATAATTCCAACCGCTTCTCAGCCAATAAACAGTTGAAAGAGGTTGTTGGATGTAATTAGAAGTAGTATTGAAATTAGGAACATGGTTAGGTATTTAGTGAACTGGTTTAAGTTTTTATCTGTCGTTATATACCAGCTAGTGAACTCTAAGATTGCTCAGGTGACAAATAGGGCCGTTGGTAAGAATAGTGCTGTATACTGGTCAAAAATGAAGTTGATTTTAATGTTAAGATTGGTACTGATTCAGTTAATATTTATTATGGTTGATTCCAGACCCGTGTTTATAAAAATAAATAATGGGGTGAGACTTGTTAAGCATGCTAGTTTTGTTGCTGTAATGGTGGTGTTAGTAAATGTTTTGTTTTTAGAGGGGCCAAGTGTTGTTAGTAAGGGGGCTATTAGTAGTATTAGGGTTATAAGGGCAAGTGAATGAAATAGTAGGGTTTGCATTTACTTTCACTTGGAGTTGCACCAAGGGCAACTAATGCCTAAAATTAGGGGAAGTCTGCTATCCCTTGAAAGTAAGAAGTCCGGAGAGTTTAACTCCGGGTATTAGAGTTAGCAGTTCTAATGGCGTTTATACTTCTTGGTATGTGATGGTGGTGAGTTCATGTTTTTAGGTCCACAGCCTAATGTTTTATTTAAACTACACAAACAGGTGTAAAATAGTATTTTTGGGGAGGTAATGAGTAGTAGAAGGGGGGCTAAGTGTAGTGTTATAAGAAGGTGTTCTCGCGTGTAGGAGGGGGGGAGTGCTAGTTGTTTTGGTATTTTGTTGCGTTGTGTGGTCAAGAAGATGTGTAAGGAGTAGGTAGCTGTAAGCAGGGTTGTAAGTCCGGTAAGGACTAGTGATAGAATGGATCAATTAAACAGGGTTGACATGATGAGGAGTTCTCCTGTCAAGTTAATTGTTGGAGGTAAGGCTAAATTAGACAGGCTTGCTATAAATCACCAGGTTGTTATTAAAGGGAGCATTGTTTGTATTCCTCGTGTAATTAAAAGTGTACGGGTGTGAGTGCGTTCGTAGTTTGTGTTTGCTAGGCAGAAGAGGAGGGAAGAGGTTAGTCCATGAGCGACTATTATAATTATTGCGCCCATAATGCTTCATGGGGTGTGAATGAGTGTTGCTGCTGTTACTAGGCCTATATGGCTAACTGATGAGTATGCAATAATTGATTTTAGATCGGCCTGTCGTAAGCAGATTAGGCTAGTTATAATTATACCTCAAAGAGCTAAGATAATGAATGGTAGGTGTATGTTTTTTGTTGTTGGTATTAGAATTGGTGTAAGGCGAATGATTCCGTATCCGCCCAGCTTTAGTAGGATTGCTGCTAAAATTATAGAGCCCGCGATGGGGGCTTCTACGTGGGCTTTAGGCAGTCATAAGTGGAGGCCGTATAGTGGTATTTTAATTAGAAAGGCTAGTATGCATGCTAACCATATTATTGTGTTGGATCAGGTTGGGATCATCTCTGTGTTGATTATTAGTAGAAGTAGTGTTATGGTGTGGAGGTTTTTTGAGTATAAGTTAAGGAGGGCAATTAATAATGGAAGGGACCCAGCGAGGGTGTAAAACAGAAAGTATGTTCCTGCGGTTAGACGTTCAGTTTGGTTCCCTCAGCGAGTAATGAGGATAAGTGTTGGGATAAGTGTAGCTTCAAATATAATATAAAATAAGATTAGATTTATTGTTGAGAATGTTATGATTAGGGCAAGTTGTAAGAATGTTGCTGTTATTAGGAAAGTACGTTTTCGGTTTGTTGGTTCTTTTGTTAGATGGAATTGGCTTGCTATGACCATTAGTGGGAGTAATCAGGCAGATAGGATTAATAAGGGGGTTGAGATTACATCTAGGCCAAGTAGCGTGTTTATGTGGTGGAATTTTAGGTTTAGTGGGTTGTTTAAGTAGTGGCTTGTCAGGGAAGCAATAAGTAGAGAGTAGGTTGTGAAGGTGGTAAAAAGGAGTGGTGGTTTGATGGTTATAGTGGTTGGAATTAGTATAAGGGTGGGTAATAGTAGTTTTAGCATTGTAGTAGATTTAAGTTTTTAAGGTGGTCTGTCGCATGTGTTCGTGCTGTTGCTACTAATAGGGCTAAACCTGCGCTTGCTTCACATGCAGAAAAGGTTAGGAGAGTTATAGGTAGGATTGTGGCTGTGGTTAATTGGGTAATTTGTGTGATGGTTGTTGTTGCTATAAATAGAGTAATAAGCATGCTTTCGATACAAAGTAGGGCAGAGACAAGATGTGTGCGGTGTAGGGCTAACCCAAGTAGGCTTAAAATGAAGGCTATTATTAGTGTTAGTTGGGTTGTAGTCATTTAGTAATCCTAGGGTTTTGGTAGGTTTTATTGAGTCGAAATCAATTGTCTTTAGTAGACTAATTACTTATTCTGCCCATTCCAGGCCCTTGTTGAGCCACTCATAGGCGAGTCCAATGGTTAAAATGATAATAATTAAGAAGGTGAGAAGTACAGTACTTTCGGGGTTAGCGGTATTTGTCGCTCAAGGGGTTGGTAGAAGAAGGGCAATTTCTAGGTCAAAAAGTAAAAATAGGATTGTTACGAGAAAAAAGCGGAGTGAGAAGGGGAGTCGTGCCGTTCCTAAAGGGTCGAATCCGCATTCGTACGGTGAAAGTTTTTCAGCAGTTGGGTTTATTATAGGTAGTCAGAAACTAACTAGTATAAGTAGTGTTGTAATTGTAGTAGTGATTAGCAGGATGCTTAGAACTTTTATTTCCCCCTCTTAGTGTTTACTAAGTCTTAATGAGTGGAAGTCATTTATACTAATATATTAAGGGGGTAAGATCCTCATCAGTAGATAGAGATGAAAAGGAATAGTCATACAACGTCTACAAAATGTCAATATCAAGCTGCGGCTTCAAAGCCAAAGTGGTGTTTTGTTGTAAAGTGATATTTTATTTGTCGAAACAATGAGATGATGAGAAAGGTAGTTCCGATGATTACATGTAATCCATGGAACCCGGTAGCCACGAAAAATGTAGTGCCGTAGACACTGTCTGCAATGGTAAATGGGGCTTCGTAGTACTCTATTATTTGTAGGAGTGTAAAGTAAAGTCCAAGAATAATTGTGAGGGTTAATGCTTGGATGGCTTCTGGCCGTTTTCCTTCTATAATAGTATGATGGGTCCATGTTACTGTGACCCCTGACGCCAAGAGGACTGCGGTGTTTAGTAGGGGTACTTCAAATGGATTTAGGGGGAAAATACCACTGGGGGGCCATTGTCCTCCCAATGCTGGTGTTGGGGCCAGGCTGGAGTGGTAAAAGGCCCAAAAGAATCCAATGAAGAAAAATACTTCCGATACGATGAAAAGGATTATTCCATATCGAAGCCCCTTTTGCACTAGTGGTGTATGGTGACCCTGAAAGGTGCTTTCGCGGGTGATGTCTCGTCATCATTGAATTATGGTTAGTAGTATTAGAATAAGTCCTATATTTAATAGGATTGTGGTGTTTATGTGAAACCATATGGCTAGACCAGATGTTATTAATAGGGCTGCAATAGCCCCTGTTAGGGGCCATGGGCTTGGGTCGACTATGTGGAAAGTGTGTGCTTGGTGGGTCATTAGGTGTTTTCTTGTAGGTATAATGTAATTAGGAGTACAAATACATAGGCTTGAATTATAGCAACGGCCATTTCAAGTAGGGTTAATAGTATTAATATGATGAATGTTAGGCTAGCAATTGATGGTATTATTGAAATTATAATAAAGGTGGCTGAAGAAATGAGTTGTATTAGGAGGTGGCCTGCTGTTAGATTGGCTGTTAATCGGACACCGAGGGCAATAGGTCGGATTAAAAGACTAATAGTTTCGATAATGATTAGGGCAGGGATTAGGGGGGTTGGTGTGCCTATTGGTAGGAGGTGGCCTAGCGAACTGGTTGGTTGGTTGCGTAAGCCTAAAAGGATGGTCATTAATCAGAGTGGGGTTGCAAGGGCTATGTTTATGGCTAGTTGTGTTGTAGGGGTGAAAGTGTAAGGTAAGAGTCCTAGGGTGTTTAATATAAGTAAAAGGGTTATTAATGTTGTAAGAGTGATTGCTCATTTGTGTACTTGGGGGCTGAGTGGTAATATAAGTTGTTTGATGCATAGTTTTGTTACTCAGTGTTGGATCGTTGTAGGGCGGTCTGTTATGATGGTGTTTCGTGGGGAAAAGAGTAAAATTGGTATTAGTAGTGCTAGAAGTATTAATGGGAGGCCAAGGATAGTTGGAGTTGAAAATTGATCAAAGAGATTTAAAATCATGGTCAGGCTCATGTTCAGTCTTTAAAGTGCATTTTTCAAGGTTTTGGTGTTTCCGGGTACTTTGTTTGTATAAGTTTAGGTTTTAGAAGGAGTAGTAAAATAGTTCATGTTAGCAGAAGTGTTGTAAATCAGGGGGCTGGGTTTAGTTGTGGCATTCTCTGTGGGGAATTTATAAGTTCCCTTCTCTAGCTTAAAAGGCTAGTGCTATGGCAAGCTTCTTAGAGATGACATTATGGAGGATGATCAGGTTTCGAATTTTGCAAGGGCTGTAGCTTCTACTACAATAGGTATGAAGCTATGGTTAGATCCGCAGATCTCTGAGCACTGGCCGTAAAATAGTCCTGGGTGAGAGGTAGTAAATATTGCTTGATTTAAGCGCCCCGGAATGGCGTCAGCCTTAATCCCAAGGGAGGGAACGGCTCAGGAATGTAATACATCTTCTGCTGTGATTAATACTCGAATTGAGGATTTTATGGGGACAACTATTCGATGGTCTACTTCTAGTAGGCGTAGTCCCCCAGGGGTAAGGTTTTCTGTTTGTACTATATATGAGTCAAATAATAGGTTTTCATAGTCTGTGTATTCGTAGCTTCAGTATCATTGGTGTCCTAGGGCTTTAATAGTTATGTGGGGGTTATTAATCTCATCTATTAAGTAAAGGATGCGCAGGGAGGGGAGGGCAATTATGATAAGAATAATTGCGGGTAATACTGTTCAAATTATTTCTACTTCTTGTGCATCTATTGTATTGGTGTGGGTAAGATGGGTGGTTATTATTAATGTGATAATATATAAAACAAGGGCACTAATTAAGAAGACAATTATTAATGAGTGGTCGTGAAAGTGTAAAAGTTCCTCTATAATTGGGGAGGCAGCATTTTGAAATCCAATTTGTGCGGGTTGGGCCATATAAGTCTCACAGGGGTATTGCCTGTTATTTAGCACTGACGGGGCTATGTAATTATTTACTAGAGTCTTATAAGAGAAGAGTATGGTGGTGGTACAGCTAGCTTGAAACTAGTAGGAGGGGGTTCGATTCCCTCATCTCTTGGGGTTAAGAATATAGGTTGGTTCTTCATATGTGTGATAAGGTGGTGGGCATCCATGTAGTCACTCTGGGTTGGTATTCGTTAGTTCAATTGTGGCAATTTCTCGTTTGGCTGAGAAAGCTTCTCAGATAATAAATAATATTATAATTACGGCTACGAGAGAGATTAATGAGCCAATAGAGGAAATAGTGTTTCATAGGGTGTAAGCATCTGGGTAGTCTGAGTAGCGTCGTGGTATTCCAGCTAAGCCAAGGAAGTGCTGTGGGAAGAATGTTATATTTACACCAATGAACATTACCCCGAAGTGAATTTTGGATCAAGTGGTGTGTAGTGAGTAGCCAGTGAAAAGTGGAAATCAGTGTACAAATCCTCCCATAATAGCGAATACTGCTCCTATTGATAAAACATAGTGAAAATGAGCAACCACGTAGTAGGTGTCGTGGAGTACGATATCTAAGGAGGAGTTTGCTAGGATGATGCCGGTCAGGCCCCCTACTGTGAATAAAAAAATAAAGCCAAGTGCTCATAGTAGGGAGGCGCTCCATTTAATCATTCCGCCATGCAAGGTGGCTAGTCAGCTAAAAACTTTTACCCCTGTTGGAATGGCAATAATTATTGTGGCAGAGGTGAAGTAGGCTCGTGTATCTACGTCTATCCCAACAGTAAATATATGGTGGGCTCAAACGATAAAGCCTAAAAAGCCAATGGATATTATAGCTCAAACTATTCCTATGTAGCCAAAAGGCTCCTTCTTAGCAGCGTAGTATGTTACAATGTGAGAGATCATTCCAAATCCAGGTAGGATTAAGATGTATACTTCTGGGTGCCCAAAAAATCAGAAAAGGTGCTGATATAGTACCGGGTCTCCTCCACCCGCTGGGTCAAAGAAAGCTGTATTAAGGTTTCGGTCTGTTAAGAGTATGGTAATGCCAGCAGCTAGTACGGGAAGAGATAGGAGTAGGAGCACTGCTGTAATTATGACGGATCATACAAATAATGGGGTGTTATACTGTGATATTGCGGGGGGTTTCATATTAATGCAGGTTGTGATGAAGTTAATTGCTCCTAGGATAGATGAGATCCCGGCCAAGTGAAGTGAGAAAATTGTCAGATCTACGGATGCCCCTGCATGAGCAAGATTTGCGGCTAGTGGGGGGTATACGGTTCATCCGGTACCTGCGCCGGCCTCAACCCCAGAGGAGGCAAGTAGTAGTAAAAGTGATGGGGGGAGAAGTCAAAAGCTTATGTTATTTATACGAGGGAATGCTATATCAGGGGCCCCAATTATTAAAGGCACAAGTCAGTTTCCGAAGCCCCCGATTATAACAGGCATTACTATAAAAAAGATTATAACAAATGCGTGGGCGGTTACGATTACATTATAGATCTGGTCATCCCCCAATAAAGTGCCGGGCTGGTTTAATTCAGCACGTACTAGGAGACTTAAGGCAGTGCCTACTATACCAGACCAAGCCCCGAAAATTAAGTATAAGGTGCCGATATCTTTATGATTAGTAGAAAAAAATCAACGAGTGATTATCACAGGTAAGGTGGCCGAGAAGGCAGCGGACTGTAAATCCGCCCACGGGAGTAATTTCCCCCATGCCAGCCCCAGTTACACCAAAGTGCAAATTTGGAGAAGCACCCTAACAGGTGCCGGGGCTTCTCCCGTTTTTTTCCAAACGGGAGAAGTAGATTGAAGCCCGCTGGATTGGGTGTTTAATTGTTAATTAAGAGCTTACGGGATCGAAGCCCGTCGATCTATTGAGGTTTTAGCTTAATTAAAGTGGTTGAGTTGCATTCATCTGATGGGTGTTAGAGTTGCCCAGGCCTTCAGAAACTAGAGATTTATACTCTGTTTGGAGCTTTGAAGGCTTCTGGTTTAATGTTGCGTAACCTAAGTTTCTATTGGGTTAAGTTTTGGATTAGTGGTAGTATTGGTAGTAGTATTATTGAAGCAGTGATTAATTGGGGTGTTGTTTTTTGGAATTTTGGTTTGTGTCGTCACTTGTGTTGGGCTGTTGTTGGGGCAGGGGGGCTGGTTATGATAGTTAAATATGCTAGTCGTAAGTAGAAGAACAGGCTAGGTAGTGTTGAGAGTGCTATAATAGTGCTGGTGGTTATTAGATCTATTTTTGTTATTTCTGTCAGGATTAGTCATTTAGGTGCGAATCCTGAAAGTGGGGGGAGGCCTGCTAGTGATAATAGGGTTATTATTGTCATCGTGATTATTGTTGGGGAGTTAGTTCAGGTTAATCCTAGATCGGTGATTGATTTAGCGGTGGAAGCTAGAAGTGTTGTGAATATTGAGGTTGTTATTATAATGTAAAAAGTTATGGTAATGGTTGTAATATTAAGGTTTATGGTAAGGGCTATAGTGAGTCAGCCTATATGAGCAATTGATGAAAAAGCTATGATTTTTCGGGTTTGGGTTTGGTTTAGGCCTATGATGCCACCAATTGTTGTTGAGAGTATGCTTAGGGTTATTAATATAAGGGGGTTAAGGTGGTTTGATGTTATATAGATGATTGATAATGGGGCTAGTTTTTGTCAGGTGGCAATGATAAGGGCTGTGCTAATTGTTGACCCTTGTATTACTTCTGGGAGTCAGAAGTGGATGGGGACAAGGCCTAGTTTTATAGCAATGGCGAGTGTAAATAGTGTTGTTGCTTGTTGGTTTTCTAGTTGTGTGATGGTTCATTGTCCGGTGGTTCATGCGTTTAGTGTGCTTGAAAATAGAATTATAGCCGCTGAAGCGGCCTGGATTAGAAAGTATTTTGTGGCAGCTTCTGTGGCGCGAGGGTGATGTTGTTTGGCAATGATTGGGAGGATGGCTAGAGTATTAATTTCTAAACCAATTCAGGCAAGGAGTCAATGATGGCTAGATATGGTGATGATTGTGCCTGTTGCTAAGCTAGAGATAAGGATGGTTCATGTTGTGGGGCTTATTAGTGTAGGAAGGGTTTTATACCAACATTGTCGGGGTATGGGCCCGAAAGCTTGGTTAGCTGACTATACTAAAAGATAGTATAAATTTTTGGTAGTACGTAAGGTTTTGATCCTTACTGGTGCAGGTTCATGTCCTGTTCTTTTAGGAAACGGAGGGAGTTGAGCCCTCTTGGTGTACTTCATCAAAGTAGTCCTTAATCGTTCAGGCACAATTCCTATGTTTGACTTGGGGGTGTGCCAGCTGTCATCGTTGGGGCTGCAAGATATAATAGGTAGGCAGCTAGTGTTAGTGGTAGGAAGTTTTTTCAGACTAGGTGTATTAGTTGATCATATCGGAATCGTGGGTATGAGGCTCGAATTCATAGGAAGCCAAGTGTTAATAGGCTGGTTTTTAGTATGAGATTTAATGTGAATAGTCCTGGGTTTGTTGTGTTTGGGCTGAAGAAAAGGAGGCACGAGATGGTGTTTATTATTAGGATGTTCCCATATTCGGCTAAGAAGAACAAAGCAAAGGGGCCGGATGCGTATTCAACATTAAAGCCTGATACTAGTTCTGATTCTCCTTCTGTAAGGTCGAATGGCGCCCGGTTGGTTTCGGCAAGAGTTGAAATATACCATATTATTATAAGGGGCCATGTTGGTGCGGCTAATCAGCAGGGTTTCTGTGTTATGATTAAGGTTGTTATTGAGAAATTTCCTGTCAATATTAAAATGGAGAGTAGGATGATTCCTAGGGTGATTTCATAGGAGATTGTTTGTGCTACTGCTCGAAGGGCCCCTAAGAGGGCGTATTTTGAATTTGAGGATCAACCTGATCATAGGGTTGTGTATACTATTAGGCTTGATAGGGCTAGAATAAATAGTAATCCTAGGTTTAGGTCTGCCAGTGGCAGTGGCATTGGCACAGGGGTTCAGATGATTAAGGCGAGTGCTAATGCTATGGTTGGTATGGTTAGGAAGAGTGTGTTTGATGATGTTAGGGGGCGGATTGGTTCTTTGATGAAGAGTTTAATTCCGTCTGCAATTGGTTGGAGAAGACCCAGGGGTCCAACTAGATTTGGTCCTTTTCGAAACTGTATATAGCCTAATAATTTTCGTTCTAGGAGTGTTAGAAAGGCTACTGCTAGTAAAATTGGGATAACTAGTGTAAGTGGGTTTATAAGGTAGGTTAACATACTTTGCATTGTGTTAGGGAGAAGATTTGAACTTCTGGCTTGAAGGGCTTAGGCCTTATGCATATACCGGGCTCTGCCACCCTAAAAACCCTTGTTTTGGGTTTGGTGTGTTTCTATTAGTTGAGTTGGATTCAATATTGTTGCAAGGTGTGCCTGGAGTAGGGGCCTTGTCTTTCCGGTCCTTTCGTACTGGGAAGGGGTAGTCATAGATAGAAACCGACCTGGATTGCTCCGGTCTGAACTCAGATCACGTAGGACTGTTAATCGTTGAACAAACGAACCATTAGTAGCGGCTGCACCACTTGGGTGTCCTGATCCAACATCGAGGTCGTAAACCCCCGTGGCGATAGGGACTCTAAAAGGGGATTGCGCTGTTATCCCTGGGGTAACTTGGTTCGTTGATCAGTATTACTGGGTCTAGTAGTTAATGCGTAGGCTTGTAGGTCTATGCTTTGGATGGTAATCCTTTTAGCTTGAAAGTTTATTTTTTTTTCAAAGTTGCCCCAACTTAAACTTATTGCTATGGTAGAGGTGTTTGGAAGTCAAGTTGGCTGTTGGGTTTTAATTTAGCAAGTAGGTTGAAAGCTCCACAGGGTCTTCTCGTCTTATGGGTGTATCTCAGCTTTTGTACTGGGAGATCAGTTTCATTGATTGGTCATGGGAGACAGTTAGGCCCTCATTTAGCCGTTCATACTAGTCTCTAATTAAGAGACAAGTGATTATGCTACCTTTGCACGGTTAGGATACCGCGGCCGTTAAAAATAAAGTCACTGGGCAGGCGGCACCTTTAATACTTGTTGGGCTAAAGGCTATGTTTTTGGTAAACAGTTGGGGCATGTTAGCCGAGTTCCTTTCATGACTTTTAATCTGTCTTTGGGCACACCTGTGTTGGTGTTACAGTTTGTATATAAGATGTCTTGTGGATATTTTATTATACTGTGTATAGTCTGTTAACTATCAATAGTCTATCAGTTTTTGATGAAAGGTTGTGCTGTTGAGAGTGATTCTTATTACTAGTTTTAGCATTAGTTCATCTAAGTGTTAGATTAGCTCAGTGGGTTGTCAGGAGGTTAAAATAAAATGTGATATTTTTGTAGTTTGTGCTTTGACGCGATTTTTGTTGGGGGCTGGTTTAAGGCCTACGGGGAAAAAGGGAGATAGGTTTGTTCTCTGACTTTGGTTGTATCCAATTACAATAAGGCTGTACCCTTGTTGTATAGCTTTTAATCTGGTGGTTTATTAAGTTGGTAGTATGGGGCCGAGATTAAAGTTGAGCTAAAACTCGTTTAATGAGCAACCAGCTATCGCCAGACTCGGTTGGCTTTTCACCTCTTACTTCAGAATCTTCCCACTCTTTTGCCACAGAGACGGGTGAGCCTTAAGGTATATAAGGTTGTTCTGAGGTAGATCGACTGGGTTCGGGGGTTCAGGCTAAAGGGCGCATTGTCTGATAAGTTCTTGCTAGACCATGATGCAAGAGGTACGGGGGTTTATCCTTGCTTTTTTTTGCTAATTGTGAGGTAGTATTCTTTCATGTTTCCCTTGCGGTACTGTTCACTATTGCGCCTGTGTTGTTTTCTGTCTCCTATACTTACGAAAAAATGTTTTGGTTTATTGTAGTATGAGTTGGTGAAAAGGTTTGGGCTAGATGTTGGCTCAAGAAGGCTCGTAGTGAGCATAGTTTAATTGTAAGTTAAGGGCTTTGTGATTAAGCTACTTCTTGTAGTCCAAGCGCACTTTCCAGTACGCTTACCGTGTTACGACTTGCCTCATCTGTAATTATTTGTTGGTTTATTTAGTGGGGGTGGGTTTAATTTTATGTGATGAGGGTGACGGGCGGTGTGTACGCGCCCCAGAGCAGGGTTCAATCAGGTTTTCTAGTCTGGTTTACTTCTAAATCCACCTTGAAGCGTATGTTTCAGTAGACTATTCGTGTTCTCTATCTTGGAGAATGTAGCCCATCTCTTTCCCCCCCATTTACTACACCTTGACCTGACGTTTTTGTGGTATAACGTTTTAGTTCACTTTTAATCTCTCATGAGGTGGACTGACGACGGCGGTATATAGGCTGATTGCAAGAGGGGGTGAGGTATAACGGGGGGTGTCGATTATAGGACAGGCTCCTCTAGGTTGGTGTGGGGCACCGTCAAGTCCTTGGAGTTTTAAGTTTTTCACTAGTAATTCTCTGGCGAATATATTTGTAGGAGATATATTAAGGTTAATGACTAAGCATAGTAGGGTATCTAATCCTAGTTTGTTTCTTAGTTTTCACGAGTTAAGATTTATTGAGATTGTTTGGTCTTCTTATGGGTTTTAAGTTTTACATTTAATTCTGTTTTTTAGATCTCATTTGTTGGTCTCTAGTCATGCTTTACGCCGAGTACTATTGTTTTGGGCCCTTCGTATAGCCGCGGTGGCTGGCACGAAGTTTACCGGCCCTGATTAGTTGTAACTAAGTCAAGCTGTTGCTCATGGCTTAATGTTTATCACTGCTGAGTCCCGTGGGGGTGTGGCATAGCGAAGTGTTATGGGCTACTTTGTAGTGTGCCTGATACTTGCTCCTTTATGGTTGGTGGGCAGTATTCACTGGGGTGCGGATACTTGCATGTGTAAGTTTAACTATAAATAATAGTAAGTTTAGGACCAAAACTTTTGTTTCCGGGAATTTATATCCATAGTGGCATCTTCAGAGCCACACTTTGACATTAAGTTACGATAAC